AAATCAATGGATTCATATTAAGTTCCTCGCACCAAAAAAAAGAAATGGTTAATGATACAATCAACCGATGAATTATTACTTCATTATTCCATCACTTAAGATCTATCCGAAAAAAAAAAAAGAACTAAGAACTCTGAATTGAAATAATAATATTACTGAATCATCAGAGCTACTTCGATATCTCGTTTTTAGTTCCTATCCGTGGAGTCTTTGTAAATCTATACGGTTCCAGTTCTTCCATTTCTTTGTTCCGAACCATTCCATTCTTTCAATTCTTCGCTCTTTCTCTTCTATATGCATGCTTGACTTCATTTGTTTATTCATTCAATCCACAGTCACAGATAAAACGGAAGGGCTTGCATTGGAATCCGTCTAAATTCAGTGGGATGGGAAATAATATATATGGATAGCCCATATATAACTAGTGAATATCTAATATCACATATACATTGTTTCTTTAATAACGTAAACCATCCGTATCTTCTATTGAACCGGATTCTAGAATCATTCTTCGAAACATATACAGGGATTGGCTTAGAGCCCTTACATATACCCAGCTCGACCCCCCTTACTTTTTTTTAATTCTCTAATATCATACATTTTTTTTTTGCTCCTATTCTAGATCGTATATACCGGTATGAGTTGGGATAAGCTTTTTTTTAAGACCATTTCGGAAGCTAGTCAATGATGACCCTCCATGGATTCACCTATATAAGCTGCGGCTAAAGTTGCAAAAATAAGAGCCTGAATCCCGCTTGTGAATAATCCAAGGAACATGACAGGTATAGGAACCACCGAAGGTACTAAAGAAACAAGAACAACAACTACTAATTCATCCGCTAATATATTCCCGAAAAGTCGAAAACTAAGTGATAAGGGTTTTGTGAAATCTTCTAGAATGTTAATTGGTAAAAGTATTGGAGTTGGTTGAATGTATTTACCGAAATAACCCAATCCTTTTTTGGTAAGACCCGCATAGAAATATGCCACTGACGTAGGTAAAGCTAAAGCAACAGTAGTATTTATATCATTCGTGGGTGCAGCTAACTCTCCATGCGGTAACTGTATGATTTTCCGGGGTAAAAGGGCACCTGACCAGTTAGAAACAAAAATAAATAGGAACATAGTTCCAATAAAGGGAACCCAAGGACCATATTCTTCTCCAATCTGAGTTTTGCTCAAGTCTCGAATGAATTCGAGGACATATTCGAAGAAATTCTGACCGTCGGTTGGAATGGTTTGTGGATTCCGAACAGCTATAGTGGCTGAACCTAATAAGATAGCAATTACAACCCAAGAAGTGATAAGTACTTGGGCATGGACTTGGAAACCCCCTATTTGCCAATAAAAATGTTGGCCTACTTCCACATCGGATATATCGTATAACGCTTTTAGTGAGTTGATGGAACAGGGTAAAACATTCATATTGCCCTCTGACATAAATAGAACTTAAAAAGGAATTATTTTGATTCAGCCATCTCGTATCTCTTTCTCAACTCGTCTACTTTGAATCAATCGTATATTTCGGATCCCAAGTGATCACATAATATCCCCAGTGATTTTGATCTCTTTTTTGAGACTCAGGGATAGTAACCGATTCAATCAATTTATGGAGTTTCCAAAGTGATTGACTTATCCTAATCAACAATTTCTTATATAGCTAGAACTGCCCTCACAAATTGCGGATACTAATTTGTTAAGAATCCATCGGATTGAAGCCATAGCGTCATCGTTCGCTGGAATCGAAATATTTGCGAGATCCGGGTCACAATTTGTATCGATTAAACAAATTGTTGGAATCCTCAAAGTGAGACATTCTCGAAGAGCCGTATATTCTTCTTGCTGACCAACGATGATTACAATATCGGGTAACCCCGTCATATATTTGATCCCGCCCAGATAGGTTTGCAAGTGAGATAATTGCCTCTTCAACATTGCTACATCTCTTTTCGGGAGACAGTTGAGTTTCCCCGTATTTTGTTCCGATCTCAAGTTCCTGAACCTATGAAGTCTCATTTCTGTAGTGGACCAATTCGTTAACATACCACCGAGCCATTTTTTATTAACATAATGACACCGAGCCCTTATTGCAGCTGATGCTACTAAATTGGCTGCTTTATTTTTGGTACCAACTATTAAGAAGTGTTTTCCTATACTTGCTGCATCAAAAACTAAATCACAGGCTTCTGACAAAAAACGAGCAGTTCGAGTAAGATTTGTAATATGAATACCTTTACGCTTTGAAGAGATGTAAGGTGCCATTCTAGGATTCCATTTCCTAGTACCATGGCCAAAATGAACTCCTGCTTTCACCATCTCTTCAAAATTCATGTTCCAATATCTTCTTGGCATTTCTCCCCACATTTTCTCTCTTTTTTTTATTTAAGAGGTACCCCTGAAATAAATAATTGTTCCGACGGAACCTTCTACCGGAGATTGACCGTTAATACCCAGTCCAAGTCATTAATTCCTTTCTATTCGTTATTATCTTTATTACCAA